CTAGAATTCCGTCTGTTTTCTGGGTTTGGAAAAGTGCGGATTTTCAAGAAAGAGAATCTTATGATATGTTGGGAATCTCTTATGATAATCATCCACGTTTGAAACGTATCTTAATGCCGAAAAGTTGGATAGGGTGGCCCTTACGTAAGGATTATATTGCCCCCAATTTTTATGAAATACAAGATGCTTATTGAATAATAAGAAACCAATCTTCAATGGTATAACTCCAGATAGTAAAAGAATATTTGTTTGTTCTATTATAGATCCGGAGAGTTATTGAAATTTCATTATTATTATAATATATATTCTTTACTCATATAAAAGGAAAGGACTCTATTATTAGAATATATATTCTTTACTCATATAAAAGAAAAGGACTCTATATATATAGACACCTAGATAAATATGTATACTCTATAATGAGTATATAGAATAAATATATATGTTGGTCTATAGCAATTAATTGAATTAAGTTTCAGTTGTAAAATAGATATAGATACTCATAAACAAATAAATCATGTGCCGAGAACCAGATTTGAACTGGTGACACGAGGATTTTCAGTCCTCTGCTCTACCAGCTGAGCTATCCCGACCATTTCCGAACTACGCCATCTTCATCATTTTACTAAAGGATTAGGTCTATGTCAATTTAAAAACGACGATCTCGTACGTTTTTAATGTATGTGTATCATATCTATCACAACACTTGTGAAAAGCAAAAAAAACCGGATACATTTGTGAAAGAATCAAATGAACGAAAAAGCATTTTTATTTCTAAGATAGATAATTAGGGAGTCTAACGGATCTTTTTGGGGATAGAGGGACTTGAACCCTCACGATTTCTAAAGTCGACGGATTTTCCTCTTACTCTAAATTTCTTTGTTGTCGATATTGACATGTAGAATGGGACTCTATCTTTATTCTCGTCCGATTAAAAAATTATCTATCAGACTATGGAGTACGTTATTTAATCAATTGATTTGATCAATTAATATTCGATCCTTTCTGCAACTTAGAATTGATTCAGAACAATTTTTTTATGAAAAAATGAAAAAAAAAAGATACAAGAAAAATATAGATACAGATTGGGATCGCTCGTCATTAATTATTTCTATTTGAGATAGTATTTCAGTACGTAGATCTATGTATATTAATGTTATCTTTTATTTTATCACTTTATCTTTTCTGGAATTTTAATAGAAGGATTCTTTTATACAACGCAATCAACTCCATTTGTTAGAACAACTTCCGTTGAGTCTCTGCACCTATCCTTTTTTATTCTGTCTTTATGAACCTTTGTTATTTTTTTTTTTGTTTTCAAAAAAAAAGGATTTGGCTCAGGATTGCCCATTTTTGATTCCAGGGTTTCTCTGAATTTGAAAGTTATCACTTAGTAAGTTTCCATACCAAGGCTCAATCCAATTAAGTCCGTAGCGTCTACCAATTTCGCCATATCCCCCCTTCTTTATTTGATTTGTTTTTAGATTAAGATCTTATTATTATGTCATGTCCTTTTTTTCTTTCATTTTGATTCTACTGGAACTGTTAAATTCATTAGATACTGATTCCTGTATCAGTCTTTCCTCTTATTTGCTTCTTATTTTATTTGATTTCTTATCTATTCTCTTTCATCTCTATCGTAGAACCATATTTGGTCTAATCAGAAATGATTCTATCATTTCTGTATCCACAATTCAATATGGATATATATATACCCTATTTTTTCTATATGCCTCTCTTCCTATCATTTTTCTCATGCAATTTTGAATACTCAAAGGGTCAATTCTTTTCTTTTAGTCAATTCTTTTCTTTTATATTATATATATAGTATTTTTTTTCTACATTCATATTAATTATGAATAACTAAGAATTAAAAGTTAATAGATATGATTCCTGCAGTGAAATTCCTATGGATGTACAATTTCTGTTATGCGAGCCCGCTTAGCTCAGAGGTTAGAGCATCGCATTTGTAATGCGATGGTCATCGGTTCGACTCCGATAGCTGGCTTTTTTCTATTTGTTTGAGTTTTTACGTGATTGATAATGTCTTTTTAAAATTCAAGAATATTGAAATTCTTTCCTTTTTTCCAAAGGTTACCGATTATTATGTCGTAGGAATGTAAAGTTCTAAATAATTGTTAGAGTAGTTAAATCTCCGCAAAACAAATCAAGAAAAAGAAAAGGACCTTTTTCTTTTCCTATATACATTCTTTGTTTCTATATATATATTTAGTTTCTATATATATTATAGGGTATATATAAGTATATATGGGGTATATATAAGTATATATAGGGTATATATAAGATAAGAAAGTTCGAATATTAATACAATCCCTCTCAGTATTCTTTATAATAAGAAAAAAATACTTCAGACTTCATTTATTATATTTATATATTTATCCTTTAATTCTAGTTCAGTTTGAATTTAGGTTTATGGAATTTCAAAAAAAATAGGGAAAATTAGGAGTATTTATGTCACGTTACCGAGGACCTCGTTTCA